ACTTGTTATTAGTTAGTTATTAGACGAGATTTTACGAAAAAATTTGTTCTAGGAGAGAACAAATTTTTATTTTTTCTTTTTTTGTTCGATGCGAAGACAGAGGAAAACCCGCCTTTTATAATTATATTTAATTTTTAAATTTCGAATAAAAAGGGGATTCCACTATATTCATATATAGTGAAGTCTTACCCCCGGATTCCCACAAAAGAGAATCCTTTTTCACACTTCCTATTATCCTAGTAGTGATTTAATTTCTATGTTTAGTTTGATAGGGAATAAGATATTCAAATAAAAATATAAAAATAAAGAATTGTGGATCGAATGACTATTCATCTATTGTATTTTTTATACAAAGAGGGGGCACGAAAACTCTATGGAAAGGTGGTGGTTTAATTCGATGGTCTTTAATAAGGAGTTAGAATGCAAGTATGGGATAAAGAAATTAATGGACAATCTTGGTCCTAGTGAAAGTGAAGATCCGAAAAGAAAAGGTAGGGCTAACAACATTCATAGTTGGAGGGGTCGTGACAATTCTAGTTATAGTAATGTCGATCCCGCCAAATACATTCGGAATTTCATCTCTGATGATACTTTTTTAGTTAGGGATATTAATGGAGACAGTTATTCTATCTATTTTGATATTGAAAATCATATTTTTGAGATTGACAACGATTTTTCTTTTCCTTTTCTGAGTGAATTGGAAAGTTCTTTTTCCCGTTATCGCAATTCTAGTTATATGAATAATGGATCTACGAATGAGGATTCCTTATACAATCGTTACATGTCTGATACTCAATCTAGTTGGAATAATCACATTACTAGTTGCATTGACAATTATCTTCAGTCTCAAATCTGTATTGATACGTCCACTGTAAGTGATAGTAGTGACAGTTACATTTATAGGTGCGTTTTTGATAAACGTAAAACTAGTAGTGAAAGTGGGAGGTCCGGTATACGAACCCACGCGAAGAATAGTAATTTAACTCTAAAACAAAGGTCTAGTGATCTCGAAACAACTCAAAAATACAGGCATTTGTGGGTTCAATGCGAAAATTGTTATGGATTAAATTATAAGAAATTTTTGAAATCAAAAATGAATATTTGTGAACAATGTGGATATCATTTGAAAATGAGTAGTTCAGAAAGAATCGAAGTTTCGATCGACCCCGGTACTTGGGATCCTATGGATGAAGACATGGTCTCCCTGGATCCCATTGGATTTCATTCGGAGGAGGAGCCTTATAAAGATCGTATTGATTCTTATCAACGAAAGACAGGATTAACCGAGGCTGTTCAAACAGGCGTAGGTCAACTAAATGGTATTCCCGTAGCAATTGGGGTTATGGATTTTCAGTTTATGGGGGGGAGTATGGGATCCGTAGTCGGGGAGAAAATCACCCGTTTGATTGAGTACGCTACCAATCAATTTATACCTCTTATTATAGTGTGCGCTTCGGGGGGGGCGCGCATGCAAGAAGGAAGTTTGAGCTTGATGCAAATGGCTAAAATATCGTCTGCCTTATATGATTACCAATCAAATAAAAAGTTATTGTATGTATCCATCCTTACATCTCCTACTACTGGTGGGGTAACAGCGAGTTTTGGTATGTTGGGAGATATTATTATTGCCGAACCAAATTCCTACATTGCATTTGCGGGTAAAAGAGTAATTGAACAAACATTGAATAAAACAGTACCCGAAGGCTCACAAGCGGCTGAATATTTATTCCAGAAGGGCTTGTTCGACCTAATCGTACCACGTAATCTTTTAAAAAGTGTTCTGAGTGAGTTATTTAAGCTCCACGCCTTCTTTCCTTTGAATTCCAATTCAATCAAGTAGAGCGCACTAAGTTCCATTTTTTTATTTGTAGCAAACTACTTGTTTGCTTATCGGAATCTTAGCTTATCGGAATCTTAGCTTATCGGAATCAAAGTAATATAAGAATGGGGTTTTCCTTGGTGACCTAAGATCTAATTGTAGAAAGAATCAAAAGTTCAAGTTGCGGATAACTCTTTTTTTACCTAGATTCCCGATTACTAATTAAGAAGTCTCTATCAACAAGATAAAAACGCGAGTTCTTTCTTTCGTGAAATTGGGCAAATAAAACATTAAATTCGAAGACAAGAACAAAACACAAAGAACTGAAGAAAAATGATAAAATGGATTATCATATGTATCTTTCATGTAGATAGATGAATAAGTCCATTTATTTAGTTCTACATTCCTTGGACTTATTCTATATCCTCACTTAGATACTTATATCTCGAATAAGATTTTTCAAATTCAATTAATTAATAATAACTACGAATTCATAATAATTACAATTATTAATTATAATTAGTATAAATAAAAAATATGATATTTAAAAAAAATAAGAACAGGTACAAATAGTAAATCGAGGTACCCCATTTTATGACAACTTTCCACTTTCCCTCTATTTTTGTGCCTTTAGTAGGCCTAGTATTTCCGGCAATTGCAATGGCTTCTTTATTTCTTCATGTTCAAAAAAACAAGATTGTTTAGATCTGAGGGGACCCAATCTCATCTGTTTTTTTGAAACTTAGACTTGTAGCATAACACAGATATTTATTTCGGGAAATATGGCAGAACATGTGATTTCCGCCGAACATAAAGGAAAAAGCTCTTATGCCTGCAGAAAATGATCTATGAGTAACTGAATTCTAGCTAGTTTGAAATAGCTCGGGATTTCTGGATGCCTAAAATGTAAAGTTGGTGGATCTCTATGTATATTGGGATCATATGAAGGGTATGTTATTATTTTAGATCTAACCAATTTGATGAATTACTCCTAAGGGTTCCCATCAAACTAGTGCTAGTTCACATTAAACTAGTGCTAGTTGATGAGAGTTCATTCGGAAACAAAAAAAGTAAAGTCAAAAAAATTTGGGGTATTCTCTCAATTCTAATAAAATACAATCGGATCAAGTATGAATTGGCGATCAGAACATATATGGATAGAACTTAGAACGGGGTCTCGAAAACTAAGTAATTTTTGCTGGGCGCTTATCGTTTTTTTAGGTTCATTAGGATTCTTATTGGTTGGAACTTCCAGTTATCTTGGTAGAAATTTGATATCTTTTGTTCCGTCTCAGCAAATCCTTTTTTTTCCACAAGGGATCGTGATGTCTTTCTACGGGATCGCGGGTCTCTTTATTAGTTCCTATTTGTGGTGCACAATTTCCTGGAATGTAGGTAGTGGTTATGATCAATTCGATAGAAAGGAAGGAATAGTGTGTATTTTTCGTTGGGGATTTCCTGGAAAAAATCGTCGCATATTCCTCCGATTCTTTATAAAGGATATTCAATCCGTTAGAATAGAAGTTAAAGAGGGTATTTATGCCCGCCGTATCCTTTATATGGACATCAGAGGCCGTGGGGCTATTCCGTTGACCCGTACTGATGAGAATTTGACTCTACGAGAAATTGAACAAAAAGCTGCGGAATTGGCCTTTTTTTTGTGCGTACCAATTGAAGTCTTTTGAGAAAAGGAGCTGGGCTGAAGAACGAATGCTTTTGCAGCAGGAGGGAAAAAATGCAAGAATCTAGTTTTTTCTATAACTAAGTGATACTTTAGATGCAGATAAATCATATCTTGTAAATTATTTTTATTTTTGTCAATCGACCTTTTTTTATCCTTTCGTTTGTGTTCTTTACTAACCCATGGTGGGTTTTCTTAATAATGATAACCGGCCCATTTCTGTCTTGTTTTGCCGCTCATTTGATCATCACAATATCTTTCTCTCAATTATTCTATTCTTGAATATGGGGAATCGTTGGAATTTTTTTGAAATATTGTATTGGAAATTTTGATAGAAAAAGAGTTCTTTCGTCTCAAAATCTCAACAATATTCATTCCTGAAAGGACTTTTTTTGGTCATTCATCGAAAGGAAACACTTGTTTGGAATTTGATGAATTGAGATATCTGGAAACACGATTTTGTATTATTTCTTCAGTCGAACTCGAGGTGGAGTCTTAGTCTATTTCTGTATTCTTTCTAGATTAAAACAAAATCACAAATAAAATAAATTCAAAGGTTTGATACCTTGTCTAGAACTCATGTTTGAAATAAATATTTGATCACATAGAGTCGACAAATGAAATGGGTTAATTAAAAATGAACAGGTGAAAAATGGCAAAAAAAAAGCATTCACTCCTCTTTTGTATCTTGCATCTATAGTATTTCTGCCCTGGTGGATTTCTCTCTCATTTACTAAAAGTATGGAATCTTGGGTTACTAATTGGTCGAATACTGGTCAATCCGAAATTTTTTTGAATGATATTCAAGAAAAAAGTATTCTAGAAAAGTTCATAGAATTAGAGGAAATCCTCTTCTTGGAAGAAATGATCAAAGAATGCTCGGAGACACATCTACAAAAGTTTCCTATAGAAATCCACAAAGAAACGATCCAATTAATCAAGATACACGACGAGGATCGTATCCATACGATTTTGCACTTCTCGACAAATATAATCTGTTTTGTTATTCTAAGCGGTTTTTCTATTTTAGGTAATGAAGAACTTGTTAGTCTTAACTCTTGGGCTCAGGGATTCCTATATAACTTAAGTGATACAATAAAAGCTTTTTTGATTCTTTTATTAACTGATTTATGTATCGGATTTCATTCACCCCACGGTTGGGAACTAATGATTGGTTCTGTCTACAAAGATTTTGGCTTTGGTCATAATGATCAAATTATATCTGGTCTTGTTTCCACTTTTCCAGTTATTCTCGATACTATTTTAAAATATTGGATTTTTCGTTATTTAAATCGTGTATCTCCGTCACTTGTAGTTATTTATCATTCAATGAATGATTAATACGATCCACCGATATTAATCCAATTAAAATGTTTCTTACTTTGTAGTTCTACATAAGTATTAAAAACTTTCTATCGGGCGGATTTTCATACTATACTATAGTATTCTAGTAAAATGATTCCAATAAATAGCAGAATCGTGGACAGGGAACTACACTAG